AACTGGGTTGTAGACCTGAACAAGTAAGAACTCGACGGGGCGTAGCCCCGTCGAGTTCTTACGATACTTTGAACTTTGAGTCACTCCAGAACAATAACAGAAAAATAGGAAATCCACCCAGTCAACATAATCAACGTAATCATAATAAGAGTCCTTTTCCTGCATAGATAGTATATATATTATGATTATTACGATGATTATGTTGAAATCAAATCAAATCAGAAGAAAGGGAATCCATCAACTTTCTGAATGACAAAAAATATGGATTTCTGTAAGTAGATGGGATATCATGTAAACAATTTATAGATTAATCAAACCCCAGTTTTTTTTCATTTATTTGATTATCACATCCAAATTTCATTTTTTTTGACTATTTGACTATCGAGAATTGTATTGATGAACCATGATTTCGCCCTTTTTTACCAACTAAATTACTGTTGCTAAATTCACGTATCTAGAAATTCATTTCAGACAATTGAACCTTCTCAAACTGTTTCTTTTTAAGAACCAAAAAGATTTGTGCCAAAATAACAGATGCCAAGAAGAAAAAAAGGCCTTGGACGCGTGAAGGATCTTGAAGCACTATTTCTGCATCTCCCTGACCAAATCCACCCACATTGGGATTACTCGTTAATGGTTGATCAAGCTTGATAGATTCGCCCTCTGAAACAAGAAGTTCTGGTCCTGGAGGTACAAGATCAACCACTTGGTGTCCATCCGAAGCCTCTGTTATGGTTATTTCATAACCTCCCTTTTCTTTACGTACAATTTTGCTGACTACACCTGCTGCTGTAGCATTATAGACTGTATTGTTACTCTTGCTTCCATCAGGATAAATCTGGCCCCTTCCCCTGTTCCCGCCCACATATATAGGATATTTTAAGAAGTGAACGTCTTTCTTAGTAGTGGGATCCGGGGAAAGAATAGGAAAGGTGATTTCACTATATTTCTTGCCAGGAACAGGACCTATCACAAGAATGTTTTTTTTTGTGGGGCTATAACTCTGAAAAGACAAATTGCCCATCTTTTCTTTTATCTCGGGAGAAATCCGATCAGGAGGAGCCAATTCGAATCCTTCAGGTAAAATCAGAACAGCCCCCACATTCAAAGCCCCCTTCTTGCCATTAGCAAGAACTTGTTTTACTTGCATATCATAAGGAATTCTAACAACTGCTTCAAATACAGTATCGGGAAGTACTGCTTGTGGTACTTCAATATCCACGGGCTTATTAGCTAAATGGCAATTGGCACACACAATACGCCCAGTCGCTTCTCGTGGATTTTCATAACCCTGTTGTGCAAAAATGGGATATGCATGTGAAATAGATGTCTGAGTTATTACATATATAATGATCGATACGGAAATGGATCGAGTCATCTGTTCTTTTATCCAAGAAAAGATATTTCTATTTTGCATAATCCAATCATTGATCCCCAAAATTTCTACAATAAATTAGGTAGTTTGCTAATAGAGTTCCCTATCCACAATTCCGCTATTTTACTGGAATAAATTTCCCGGATTCCAGGAAGAATCCCCGGGATGGTTAGAAAAATAAAGAAAGAGTGAATAAGATTTTGAATAGTTTGCTTATGTACGAAGTGCCAAACATTAGGATTGGGTTCATATCAGTGGATCATTCTTTAGTCATTCATTGAATGATAAATCACTACAAGTGACGGAGATAGACGATTTAAATAACGGAAGATCCAATATTTTAAAATTGTATCTAGAACGACTGGAAAAGTGGAAACAAGACCAGATATGATTTGATCATTATGAGAAAATCCAAAATCTTTGTAGACAGAACCAATCATTAGTTCCCAACCATGAGGCGAGTGGAATCCGATACATAAATCAGTTAATAAAAGAATAAAAAAAGCTTTTATTGTGTCGCTTAAGTTATAAAGAATTTCTCGAACCCAAGAATTAAGAATGACAAGTTCTTCATTACCCAGAATGGAATAACCACTTAGAATAGCGAAACATATTATATTTGTCGAGAAGTGCAAAATGGTATGGATATGACCCTCATTGTGCATCTTGACCAATTGTATAGTTTCTTTGTGGATTCCTATACGAAACTTTGGCATATGGGGTTCCGGGTATTCCTTTATCATTTCGTCCAAACGAAATAGTTCTTCTAATTCTATGAATTTTTCTAGAACGCCGTTTTCTTGAATATCGTTCAAAAAAGTTTCGGATCGCTTAGTATTCCAGGAATTAGTAACCCAAGATTCCAGACACTTATTAAACGGGAGAGAGATCCACCAGGGCAAAAACACCATAGATACAAGATATAGAAGGGGGGTGAATGCTTTCTTTTTTTTCTTTTTTGACATTTTATGTTGAATCTGTGCAATTGTTAATAAACCACTGCATTCGTCGACTCTAGCCGATCCGAGATCTCTATGAAACATGAGGTGTAGAACAAGCTATGGATAATTTTTTCGATTTCGTTTCGCCAGCAACTCATAACCCAGGAAGAGTTGAGGGAATTTTCGGAAAAATATGGATGTGATGATAAAATCAAAAATGAGTAGCAAAAGAAAAAAGATAAAAGGAATGGTTATAGTTATAAGAGATCCAATCATTTGATCATCAAAGGGCAAAGGCAAAGCAAAAGAAAGGATAATATAATATAAAATAAAAAATGAAAGAAACAAAACATCAATTGAAAAAAAAAAGAAAGGAAATTTACTAGATATGATCCATCTATATCTAACATATCAGTTCAAAATATTCTATTGGACTCTCAAAAACGAATTATGTAGACTGAACTGTTATAATATACTAATCGAATATACTAATATCTGCGATGAATATATATTTAGTAGTTATTAAATATGAAAGGGTTGATTTACATTCGCCTAATATAATACACCTAAAAATGGGTTTGGTGACCAAAAACCACTTCGTTTTCCTGTTGTTCTATATATACGTCTGCTTTTGCTCGAATCAGCGTTCTGAACTTCAGTTAAGTTATATAAAAAAGAGGATTCTTGAGTTCCTTCCCTAATGAAATGAAAGCATCCATTCTTTCATTTCAAAATACTTCAATTGGTACGCGCAAGAAATAGGCCAATTCAGCAGCTTTTTGTTCAATTTCTCGTGGAGTCAAATTCTCATCAGTACGAGTCAAGGGAATGGTCCCTCGGCCTCCTATTTCCATATAAAGGACACGACGAGAAAAAAGACCCTCTTTAACCTCTACTCTAATTGATTGGATATCCCTCATAAAGAATTGAAGGAAGATGCGACGATTTATTCCAGGGAATCCCCAACGAAAAATACACACTATTCCTTCTTTTCTATCGAATCGATCATAACCACTACCCACATTCCACAAAATTGTGCACCACAAATAGGAGCTAATGAACAGACCCGCGATCCCATAAAAAGACATCACGATCCCTTGGGGAAAAAAAAGGATTTGTTGAGACGGAAATAAGGATATCAGATTCCTACCAAGATAACTAGAAGTTCCAACTAATAAAAATCCTAGTGAACCTAAAAAAAGGATACAGGCCCAGCAGAAATTACTTGTTTTTCGAGACCCCGTTTTAAGCTCTATCCATATACGTTCCGATCGCCAGTTCATATTAGATCCAGTTACATTTTATTGGAATTGAGAGAATAACCCAAATTCATTTGACTTTCTTTTTTCTTTGTTTCCGAAGTAACTCTCATCAACTAGCACTATTATGATGTGAACCGTTAGGGGTGGTTCATCGAATTGGTGATTAGATATAAAAAAAGCACCCCCCTTTACATGATCCTACTGCGGATATCCACATATATATGGATACATTGACTTTCCATTTCAAACCCGTTTGAAAATAGCTATAATGCATTTATCCGTATATCATGTTTTCATGTGCATAACAGCTCTTTCATTTGTGTTCGGAAAAAAAGTCACACGTTGTACCATATTCTACGAAATGGATATCCGTATTATAATCCAAGTCTAAGTTTTGAAAAAATGGATTTTTTCCTATTGGATCTAGACAATCTTGTTTTTTTGAACATGAAGAAATAAAGAAGCCATTGCAATTGCCGGAAATACTAGGCCCACTAAGGGCACCAAAATAGAGGGGAAGTCGAGAATTGTCATAGAATGGATACCTCGATTGAATATTTGTACCTGTTCTAAAGATATCTTAGAATATTATAATAAGTATATCCATTATAAGTATATAATAATGGGTGCAAGGGGTATAGAATTAAGTAAATGTAACTATTCACTTTTATACATGAAATATATATATATATTATTATGGATTAATATGATATATATTATTATGTATATGACATATATATTATTATTATGTATATGACAATCCGCTTTATTATTTTTGTTCTCTTTGTCTTTATCTTCGAATTTATGAATTTGAATAAAATAATAAATGGAAATTGAAATAAAGAAAAGAGTTTCGTTTATTAAAAGCGGTCAAAGGCTTCGTTAGAATTTGCCCAAGCAAGGATTCCTAGTGAAAATGGGAGTTCTTGGGAGATATGGATTTCCATTTTTTACTTTTTTTCTATATTTTATTTATTCTAGATATAGAATAAAAATATGTAAGAAGGGAACATGAAATTAATTTTTTTTTTATTTTTCTAATTTCGAAAAGGAAAAATTCACTATTTATAATATAGAGTCTTACTGATTAATAATCAGTAATAGTAATATAAGTAGCTAGAAAATAGATCTAGAGGAAATAATAAAATAAAAAGTAATTACCCGAGATTTCTGATGCTTTCTATAATTTAATTGATTTATTTTTATTCCGATAAGAATAAGATAAACTCAATATTTATTCTCTATAAATCATTCAATTAAATAAATGCTCTACATTGAGTTTTGATTCAAGGGAAAAAACCCGTGAAGCTGAAATAACTCACTCAAAATACCTTTTAAAAGATTACGTGGTACGATTGAATCGAATAAGCCCTTATGGAATAAATACTCAGCTACTTGTGAACCCTCAGGTACTGTTTTATT